AGGTAAGATGGCTGAGTGTTATAAGCGTTAGGCTGTAGTACTTTTTACAGAGGTTTAATTCCTCTTCTTATCGGCCCTGTGGTGAAGAATTCATGTTGAGTTGCAAGCTCATTGACGTGCGTTAAGAGCGTACCGGGGTCTGGTAGACGGAAGCCTGTGTGGTTTGGGCATCTAGCTGTTAACTAGTTTCATTGTGGGATCGAGGCCCACCTGTCTAGTAAGGTCTTAGCTTAATTAAAGCGTCTGAGTTGCATTTAGAAGATGCAGGTTAATATCCTGTGGATCTTATCAGAAACTAAGAGGGTTCAACTCTTGTTTAAGGCTTTGAAGGCCTTCGGTTTAGCGGGGGTTATCCTAAGTTTCTAGAGGAGGGTTGGGATTATTGGGGAGAGTGGTAGGAGCAGGGCTGATGAGGAGGCGAGGAGGGCGGTAAGGGTGTTTGTTTGGTTATTGGTGCATCATTGTTTTATGTGGGTAGTGGAGTTGGGTGGGAGGGTGATTGTTGAGTGGTACGCTAGACGAAGGTAGAAGAATAATCCAAGGAGGGATAGTATGGCGATGATTGTGGCCGTTGGGGCTAGTTCCTGGTTGGTTAGTTCTTGTAGGATTAGTCATTTTGGCAGAAAGCCTGTTAAGGGTGGTAGTCCCGCTAGTGATAGTAGGGTTAGTATTAGGGATGTATTTAGTATGGGGGCTTTTGTTCATGAGGTTGTTATGGCTTGGAGGTTGAGAGATTTGGTGGTGTTTAGGGTCATGAACACAGTGGTTGTTATTATAGTATAGAAGTAGAAGGTTAGTAATGTGAGTTTTGGGTGGTAGAGGATAATGGCGGTTATTCAGCCCAGGTGTGAGATGGATGAGAAGGCTAGAATCTTGCGGGTTTGTGTTTGGTTTAGGCCTATTCAGCCCCCAATGGCTGCTGAGGATACAGCTATGATGGTTAGTAGGGTTGGGTTTAGTGAGTGTGATGTTAGGATGAGAATAGTGAGTGGGGGGAGTTTTATTAGTGTTGATAGTAGGAGTGCAGTAGTGAGGGGTGCTCCTTGGAGGACTTCTGGGAATCAGAAGTGGAATGGTACTAGTCCTAGTTTTATTGCAATTGCTGCTGTTAGGAGGAGGCATGAGATAGGGTGGTTTATTTGGGTAATGTCTCATTGTCCGGAAGATCATGCATTGGTTATGCTTGAGAAGAGTAATAGGGCAGAGGCAGTTGCTTGCACTAGGAAGTATTTGATTGTGGCTTCGATGGCTCGGGGGTGATGGGGTTTTGAGATTAGGGGGATGATGGCAAGGGTGTTGATTTCAAGTCCGACTCAGGCTATTACTCAGTGGTTGCTTGAAATAGTGATTGTTGTGCCTAGGATGAGGCTTATGGAGGTAAGTAGTTTCGTGTGGGGGCTCATTAGTGGGGGGTGGGGTTAAACCATCATTTTTGGGGTATGGGCCCAATAGCTTTTTTAGCTGACTCCACTAGGAAGTAATATAAAGGAAGTATGGAGGGTTTTGATCCCTTCTGTGTAGGTTCGATTCCTGCTTTTCTAAGGGTTTGGGTTAGGAAATGAGAGGGCTGGTATACCTCCATGTTCACCTTATCATAGTGACCCTTTGCGTTCAGGCACATTTCCTTAAGCAAGGGGGAAGGCCCGCATAGCAGGTAGGTATACTAGTGTGTCAGAGGCATAGTGCGAGTGTTAAGGGCAGGAAGTTTTTTCATAGCAGGTGTATAAGTTGGTCGTACCGGAATCGTGGGTATGAGGCGCGGATTCATAGGAAGCCGGATGAGAGTAGCAGGGTTTTTGTTGCTAGGATTGCTGGGAATAGCTCTAAGGGTGGGTTTAGTGTGTTGGGGTTTAGGAATAAGATGGCGGTTAGTGTGTTTATTAATATAATGTTGGCGTATTCTGCCAGGAAGAACAGGGCAAATGGTCCTGCGGCATATTCTACGTTAAAGCCCGATACTAGTTCAGATTCTCCTTCGGTGAGGTCAAATGGGGCGCGGTTGGTTTCAGCTAGGGTGGAGATGTATCATATTATTGCAAGTGGTCAGGTGGAGAATAGGAGGTATAGGGGTTCTTGTGTGGTAGCCAGGGTACTTAGGGAGTAGTTGCCGCTTAGTATGATTACGGATAGGAGGATGATGGCGAGTGTAACTTCGTAGGAGATGGTTTGTGCTACAGCTCGTAGTGCTCCGATTAGGGCGTATTTTGAGTTTGATGCTCAGCCCGATCAGAGGATTGAGTAAACTGCTAGGCTTGATATGGCTAGAAGGAATAGAAGGCCTAGGTTGAGGTCGGCAAGGGGGAATGGCAGGGGGAGGGGAGCCCAGATTGTAAGTGCGAGTAGGAGGGCTAGTAGGGGGGTTGCAGTGAATAGGAGTGGGGAGGATGTGGATGGTTGGATAGGTTCTTTAATAAATAGTTTTACACCGTCGGCTACTGGCTGTAGGAGGCCAAATGGGCCTACGATGTTGGGTCCTTTTCGGGCTTGTATGTAGCTTAGGATTTTCCGTTCTACGAGGGTGAGGAAGGCTACGGCAATAAGGATCGGGATAATGTAGGACAATGTCATAATAAGGTGGATCATGGTAGGTAGAAGCTAGGGAGAGGACTTGAACCTCTGGGGAAAGGACTTAAGCCTTTTGCACTTGCCGGGCTCTGCCACGCTAGCTGCCCTTGTCTAGGGCTGAGTGAGGTGTTGTGGCAGTTTAGTTGTATTCACTGTTTTTTTGGGGGCGTGCTGTGCAGTATTGGCCCCACTCTTCCGGTCCTTTCGTACTAGGAAGGGTCCATCATAGATAGAAACCGACCTGGATTGCTCCGGTCTGAACTCAGATCACGTAGGACTGTTAATCGTTGAACAAACGAACCCTTAATAGCGGCTGCACCATTAGGATGTCCTGATCCAACATCGAGGTCGTAAGCCCCCTCGTCGATAGGGGCTCTTGGAGGGGATTGCGCTGTTATCCCTGGGGTAGCTTGGTTCATTGGTCAATTATTATTGGGTCTGGTTACTGTTAGTACATTGAAGTGTAGTTCTAGGTCAGGAGGTGTGGTCCTAGTTTTGGAGGATTTATTTTTCTCCAAGGTCGCCCCAACCAAAAAATGGCGGTCAGTGCGCTGGGTGTTGTAGGCCCCTTGGGGGGTAGTTATGCGTGCGGTGACTGCTGATTTTTAAGTTCCACAGGGTCTTCTCGTCTTATGGGTATATCCCTGCTTTTGCACAGGGAGATCAATTTCACTGATTATCTGTAGGAGACAGTTAAGACCTCGTTCAACCATTCATACAGGTCCCGATTTATGGGACAATTGATTGCGCTACCTTCGCACGGTTAGGATACCGCGGCCGTTGAACATTGTGTCACTGGGCAGGTGTCACCTTCAATACTTGGTACGCTGAAGGCTATGTTTTTGGTAAACAGTCGGGCCTTTGGTTTGCCTAGTTCCTTTTACAGATTTGAATCTTTCTAGTAGGGCGCTCCGGAGTTGGGTTAACAGGGGGGAGGGTAATATTTTGTTCTTGTTGGATTTCAGGCATATGGGTTGTTAGTCTGTTAATTGTATGGTGTAAGCTTGCGCTTGAGAGGGGGGGGGGGGTCCCTGGTTACTCATTTCAGCATTAATTCTTCTATATGCATAGATTGACCTGTTAGCGGGGAGGGAGTCGTATTGTTCGTTGGATTTTTTGGGTGTCAGAGCTTTGACGCATTCTTTAGTGGTGGCTGCTTTAGGGCCTACTGTTCATAAAACATAGGTTGGTTATCCTCTGGTAAAGGTTGTGTCCTTTTTTAAAGGGGCTGTACCCCCTTTAAATTACTCTTGGTCTTCTCATGTCAGGTTGGGTGTCTGTTGGGGATGGACTAAGGGAGAACTAAGATTCATTTTACAGGTAACCAGCTATCACCCAGCTCGGTAGGCTTTTCACTTCTACTAGTAAGTCATCCCACTCTTTTGCAACAGAGACGGGTTTGCTCGGGATGCAGCTGCTTACAGGTAGCTCGCTTGGGTTTCGGGGGGGCAAGCTTAAGTTCATTTTGCTTGGTTGTTCTTGCTGGATCATGATGCAGGAGGTACAAGGGTCTATCTTTGCTGTTTGTTGCTTGAGTTTTCATTATTATTTCATCTTTCCCTTGCGGTACGTATTCTCTATTGCGCTCGGGGGGAGGGGGTTTCTTTTCTATCGCCTATACTAAGTTGGGGGAAAATGTTTTAGTTTGGTGGAGGGAGTGTATTTTTAGTTAGTTGTTAGGGAGTTGGGCGAGGCTAGAGGTGGGCTTCAGGGCGATCTGGTATGGGCAGATATCTTTCAGGCGTAAGCTGAATGCTTTGGAGTTGTAGCTACGTCCTGATATGCTAAGTGCACCTTCCGGTACACTTACCTTGTTACGACTTACCTCATCTTTAGCTCGGAGGGGTATTATTTATAGGGGAAAAAAGCTTGCGAGGAGGGTGACGGGCGGTATGTACGTACCCCAGGGCCATCTTAAAGAGGGTACTATGACCCCATCTTTACTGCTAAATCCGCCTTCTGAGGGCAGGGGTTTCATGCTCTCTTCCGTGGGATTCTCTGGTGCCAGAGAATGTAGCCCATCTCTTCCACCCCATAAGCTATACCTTGACCTGTCTTTTTAGCAGATTTGGGCTATTGTGTCCACTATTGTGCTCTCAAAAGGTGGGCTGGCGACGGCGGTATGTAGGCTGTTTGGCAAGGGGTGGTTGGGTGTATCGTGGGTTATCGATTACAGGACAGGCTCCTCTAGGTGGGTTTGGGGTACCGCCAAGTCCTTAGGGTTTTAAGCGTTTGTGCTCGTAGTACCCTGGCGAATGCTCTGGTGAAAGGAGCATTGGGATTTAGGGCCTGGCATAGTGGGGTATCTAATCCCAGTTTGAGCCCAGGCTTTCGTGGGGGAATGTTTATCCGTGTCAGGCTAGGGTCGCTTTGGTGGTGGTTTTTAGTGCATCTTGGGCTTATGACAGCTTGGTTGCATTTTAACTCTAGTTTTGTGGATAGCATGACTCCACTCTTTACGCCGTGTGACGGTTAATTTGGGTCTCTTGTGTGACCGCGGTGGCTGGCACAAGATTTACCGACCCTGGGTGTTACCATGACTAAGTCGAGCTTGCGCTCATTGCTTAATGTTAACTACTGCTGAGGGCCCGTGGGGGTGTGGCGGATGCAAGGCGTCTTGGGGGGGGGGGGGGGGGGGGGTGCGCCTGATGCCCGCTCCCTCTGCCCTAGGTAGGGTGGGGGGGCATTTACACTGGGGTGCGGATGCTTGCATGTATGTGTCTGGTAAGAATTAACGGTAAGGTTGGGACTAAGTCTTTTGTCCTTGGGTGTTCTGTGGTGACCGTCTTGGCGTCTTCAGTGCCATGCTTTGTCTGTTAAGCTACAGGGACGGTGTAGGAGGGGGGGAAAAATTGATCGATAAAATTTTTGATGATGGATGATAATTGATTGTTATAGTTTGCCTAGAAAGTTTCTTATCGTTCGTTTGATTGATCGATAAAATTTTTGATGATGGATGATAATTGATTGTTATAGTTTGCCTAGAAAGTTTCTTATCGTTCGTTTGATTGATCGATAAAATTTTTGATGATGGATGATAATTGATTGTTATAGTTTGCCTAGAAAGTTTCTTATCGTTCGTTTGATTGATCGATAAAATTTTTGATGATGGATGATAATTGATTGTTATAGTTTGCCTAGAAAGTGTCGAGTAAATTTGGATAAAAAATAAATGGATAAAAGATAGATTTATTAGCGGGATTTGGGTGCCGATATTATGATAAGAATTAACGATAAAGTTGATTGGCAAACAGTTATAGTTTGCCTAGAAGTGTCGAGTAAATTTGGATAAAAAATAAATGGATAAAAGATAGATTTATTAGCGGGATTTGGGTGCCGATATTATGATAAGAATTAACGATAAAGTTGATTGGCAAACAGTTATAGTTTGCCTAGAAGTGTCGAGTAAATTTGGATAAAAAATAAATGGATAAAAGATAGATTTATTAGCGGGATTTGGGTGCCGATATTATGATAAGAATTAACGATAAAGTTGATTGGCAAACAGTTATAGTTTGCCTAGAAGTTTTTGTGGTGAACGTTTAGAGTGGTAGTTAGGTTAATTAGGGGTATTTGAGTGTCGATGACATAATAGGGAACGATAAAAAATTAGGGATATTTGAGTGTCGATGATATGATAAAGGTTAACGAAAAATTTTTGATTGAGGTTTGTAACGAATTTAGTTATGTTTTGACTAGTTCAGTTAGGAAGGTTAGAGCAAGTGTAAGTATAAAGGTGTATGTCCTGTGACCATTAAGTAAATAGCAACATAATAGAGACTATGTAAGAGATATCAAGACTGAATGGAAGACAAAGTGCATCAGTGTCTAGGTGATTCCCCATATCTTTACGCCATAACACCAAAGTGTCCGGGAGGGCGAGAATAGTTGATAACGCATAACCAGATGCGCATGTCCACAAACCATAATACCCGCCGCACTTGAGGGGCAGAGTGAAGACGAAAAAAAAAAAAAGGAACCAAAGGTAAAGGGACTATCGGATGCCGCGATTAAGAGAGACAATGATGATAAATAGCCAACCAGATGTCTCGGTGAAAAGCAAGTTGAGAGGATGAATAAAGAGATGGCCCTGATATAGGAACCAGAGGCGCAAAAGTGCAAGTAGGGCTAGGGGTTTAGGGGGAAAGAATGGGCCTGAAGCTGGGCGTGATGGATCTTACTGACACCGGGTTGCTGATTTCACGTGAGAAGCTCGATCAATAGATAACCTTGTTCTTCAGAAACCGGCACGGCAAGAGATTCGTAATTGATATGTACTGCTACCGTTTCATGCTATGTCTGTTCAAGCACTTCCGTATATTGGGACTACTTTAGTTTACGTTTGAGGGTTGATGGTTTAGGTACGAGGGCAGATGTGGTACTTTAGGTGGGACCATGACATTTTGAGGTACTTGAAAGTAGAGCTGTTGTTGATAACTGGTATGCCTTCTTAGTTGTTAAGGTGTAGGGCATGAATGGGTTGTATTTGGGGCATGCATAATCTGGTCTTGAGCATGGATATTATGTTTGTAGGGGCATGGATACTATATACTCATAGCATGATTGGAGTATCTTGAATACATGGATTGTATGTTGTAGGTACATGAAACTGTATGTTTGTAAGTCATGAATGGTATGTTTGTCGGACATAAATGGTATGCTTTTAGTACATTAGTACGATGTATATGGGGTAGGTAGTGTAATGCACGATAGCACATAGCGAGAGGCGTTAAAGGGCAATCCTAGAGGCCTGGGGGGGAAGGGGGGGCCAGAAGGATTGCCCTTGTAGGGATTTTGTAGCTAAGGTGAGGTTTCGTTTCTGTAGTTAAGGGTAAGCTAACGGCGGTTTTTCATGCCGCAGACCTTGGGTAAAGTCCAAGTAGAAACTAGCATGACGTATTTTGTGCTTTTTTTAGGGGTGGGATTTGTGTTGGGGGGGTTAGCGGTGGCGTCTAATCCGTCACCATATTATGGAGTTATGGGGTTAGTGGTAGGGTCGGTTTCTGGGTGCTGTTGGTTATTGAGTTTGGGGGTTTCTTTTGTGTCCCTGGTGTTGTTTATGGTGTATTTGGGGGGGATATTGGTGGTGTTTGTGTATTCGGTGGCTTTGGCAGCGGATCCGTTTCCAGAGGCTTGAGGGGATTGGCGTGTTGTTGGGTATGCTGTAGGTTTGGTTACGGTGGTTGTGGTAGGGGTGGTTGTGGGTGGGTTGGTTGGGGCTTTGGGGTTGGAGGTGGATGCGGTTGATAGTGGGGGTGTGTTTTTTGTTCGATTGGATTTTAGTGGGGTCTCTCTCTTCTACTCGTGGGGGGTAGGGATGTTTTTGGTGGCTGGATGGGGGTTGTTGTTGACTTTGTTTGTTGTATTGGAGGTTGTACGGGGGTTATCTCGGGGGGCTATTCGGGCTGTTTAGGGGTGTCAGAAAATAGTTTAGTGGAGAACACCAGCTTTGGGAGTTGGCGGCGGAGGTTTGACCCCTCTTTTTCTGATGGGGAAACTCTAAGAAGGGGAGGGGCCCTTCATTCTTTGGTTTACAAGACCAATGTTTTCAGTAAACTATTAGAGTTAGTAGTTGAGTAGCTTGTTTTCTAGGGTGCTAACTGCAGGGAATAGGATGAGGATAGTCGTGAAGTAAGTGAGGGAGGCTAATTGGCCGATGATGATGAAGGGGTGCTCTACTGGCTGGCTGCCAACTCATGTGAGGATTAGTAAGTTGGTTGTTAGGGTCCAGAAAAGGAGTTGGGAGAGTGGACGGAAGGTTATTGCACGTTGTTTGGATTTGTGGAGGAAGGGGATTAGGAGTAGGATGAGTACGGAAGCAGCTAGGGCTAGTACTCCTCCTAGTTTGTTGGGGATTGAACGTAGGATGGCGTAGGCGAATAGGAAGTACCATTCTGGTTTAATGTGGGGTGGGGTGACTAGGGGGTTTGCTGGTGTGAAATTTTCTGGGTCGCCGAGCAGGTTTGGTGCGAATAAGGCTAGGATCATTAGAGGGGAGAGTATTAGTGCTAGTCCTAGGATGTCTTTGATGGAGAAATAGGGGTGGAATGGGATTTTGTCGCAGTCTGAGGGGATTCCCAGGGGGTTGTTTGAACCAGATTCGTGGAGGAAGGTTAAGTGGATGAGTGTGAGGCTCGCAATTAGGAATGGAAGTAGGAAGTGTAGGGCAAAGAATCGGGTTAGTGTAGGGTTGTCCACTGAAAATCCGCCCCAAGCTCATTCTACGAGGGTTTGGCCGATGTAGGGGACGGCAGAGAATAGGTTGGTGATGACGGTTGCCCCTCAGAATGATATCTGTCCTCATGGTAGAACATAGCCTACGAAAGCAGTTGCCATGAGAGTGAGTAGGAGGATGACGCCTGTGTTTCAGGTTTCCTTGTAGAGGTAGGAGCCGTAGTATAGTCCTCGTCCGATGTGGAGGTAGATGCAGATGAAGAAAAGCGAGGCTCCATTTGCGTGGAGGTTGCGGAGTAATCAGCCGTATTGGACGTTGCGGCAGGTATGTGATACGGATGTGAAGGCCAGAGTTGAGTCGGCTGTGTAGTGTGCGGCTAGAAGGAGGCCGGTGATGATTTGGGTCATTAGGCAAATCCCTAGAAGTGATCCGAAGTTTCATCATGCGGAGATGTTTGGTGGGGTGGGGAGGTCAATTAGGGAGTTGTTGATTATTTTTAGGAGGGGGTGGGATTTTCGGATATTGGGGGCCATTGATTTATGGGTTGTGCGTTAGTAGGGTTGTGATGAGGATGGATAGGGCGAATGATCCTAGATAAGCTTTGATTAGTCCTGTGTGAAGGGTGGTTGAGGTTTTGGCCATAGTTGATTGAAGGTTGGCGAGTCCTTCGGGGCCTAGTTTTTTGTATCAGGATAGGTCGATTAGGTGGGAGGCAATTTTCTGTCCATTGATCAGTAGATTTGATGTGCTGAGGCGGTGTACTAGTGGATTGAAGTAGCCGAGTGAGATTGAGAAGGTTGATGTGTAGTTGGGTTTGGGGTGAGTTAGGGCGTGTGTTAGGGTAGAGAGTTCAAGGGCAAGTGTGAGTCCTATGGCAGAGGCAATGATTGCAGCTATTTTTGTGAGTGCAGGTATAGTCATAGGTGGTGTTTTGATGGGGAGGATATATGATGTGATAAGTAGGCCGACTGTGATGCTGCCGATGGCTAGGCGGGTGATTGGGTTAGTAATTGTGGGGTTGTTTTCGTTGATTGGCGTAACTGGGGGCATACGGGTGAATCCAGTTTGGGTGAGGAGGGTTATGCGTAGGCTGTACATTGCAGTGAATGAGGTGGCTAGTAAAGTGAGCAATAGGGCTCATGTGTTTAGGTAGGAGGTGTTTAGGCTTTCGATGATTAGGTCTTTTGAGTAGAATCCTGCTAGGAAGGGGGTTCCTATGAGGGCAAGGTTGCCAATGGTAAGGCAGGAGGAAGTTGTTGGTAGGGTTTTTTGTAGGTTTCCTATCTTTCGGATATCTTGTTCTCCGTTGAGGTTGTGAATAATTGATCCGGAGCAGAGGAATAGTATGGCTTTGAAGAAGGCGTGAGTTGAGATGTGGAGGAAGGCTAGCTGTGGGAGGTTTAATCCGATAGTGACCATTATTAGGCCTAGTTGGCTTGATGTAGAGAAGGCAATAATTTTTTTGATGTCATTTTGGGTTAGGGCGCATGTGGCGGCGAATAGGGTTGAGAGAGCACCTAGGCAGAGGCAGGTGGTTAGAGCAAGGGGGTTGTTGGTGAACAGTGAATGGGTGCGGATGAGAAGGAAGATTCCGGCTACAACTATGGTACTGGAGTGAAGTAGGGCGGAGACTGGGGTTGGACCTTCCATGGCGGATGGTAGTCATGGGTGGAGGCCAAATTGGGCAGATTTTCCTGTGGCGGCTAGGATGAGGCCCAGGATAGGTAGGGTTGGGAGTTGGTCTGGGGAGGAGGCTTGTTGGAGTTCTCAGGTGTTGAGGGATGAGGCTAGTCAGGCCATGCTTAGGATGAGGCCGATGTCTCCAATTCGGTTGTAGAGTACTGCTTGGAGGGCAGCTGTGTTGGCTTCTGCTCGACCGTGTCATCATCCGATTAATAGAAATGACATGATTCCTACACCTTCTCATCCAATGAATAGTAGGAATATGTTATTGGCGACTGTCAGAAGTAGTATGGCGATCAGGAATAGGAGTAGGTGGTGGAAGAATTTGGTGATGTGGGGTTCTGAGGCTATGTATCATGATGTGAATTGGAGAATGGATCATGTTACAAATAGGGCCATGGGGATAAATAGTGTGGAGTATAGGTCTAGTTTTAGGCTGATGGGGATTTTGAGATTTATGGCTAGTTTTCACTCTCAGCATAAGATGATGTTTTCTATGCCAGAGTGGATGAATAGGGTTATAGGGACTAGGCTGGTGAGGAAGGCTGTTTTGACGGTGGATGTGATTGTAGTTGGGGTGTTTTTTATGGCGTTTGGTAGTAATTGGGCGATTGTTGGTGTAAGGATAACGGAGAGTGTAAGGAGTAAGGAAGAGCTTAGTAGTGTGGTGTCCATTACTTTTACTTGGATTTGCACCAAGATGGGTGGCTCCTAAGACCAATGGATTGCTGTTATCCTTTAAAAGTGGGGGGTTGAGGGGGCTGAGGGCTTAGACTCAGATACAGGAGTTAGCAGCTCTTGTTGGTTTAACCCCCCTCAGTGGGCAGGTAAGAAGAGTTTAACTTCTATTTTTAGGATCACAGCCTAATGTTTGGGTTTGAAACTATACGTGCTATAGGGGGGCTCCGGAAATTAATTCTGGTTTTGTAATAAGGAGGAGGAGAGGGAGGATGTGGAGGGTTATTAGTAGGTGTTCTCGGGTGCTGGAGTTTTGTAGTGAGGTGATGTGGGTGGGAAGGGGGCCTCGTTGGGTAGTTAGAAGTATGAATAGGGTGTATGCTGCGGTTAATAGGGTTGCAGTGCCTGTGAGGATGATTGTGAGTTGAGATCAGTTAAATAGGGTGACTATGATGGTGAGTTCCGCTATTAGGTTGGTAGTTGGGGGTAGGGCTATATTTGTAAGGTTTGCTATGAGTCATCAGGTAGATATGAGGGGGAGTAGGGGTTGTAGTCCTCGTGTGAGTAGTAGGGTTCGGCTGTGTGTTCGTTCGTAGTTGGTGTTGGCTAGACAGAATAGTATTGAGGAGGTGAGTCCATGGGAGATTATGAGGAGCATTGCCCCTGAGAATGCTCATGGGGTTTGGATTGTGCTTGCGGCAACTACCAGTCCTATGTGGCTTACGGAAGAGTAGGCAATGAGGGATTTTAGGTCGGTTTGGCGCATACAGATGGAGCTCGTTATTAGTGCGCCTCATAGGGCTATTGTGAGGAATGGGTAGTGTAGGTGGGCTGGGAGGGGGCTTAGTAATGGGGTGATTCGTATGATGCCATATCCTCCTAGTTTTAGGAGGAGGGCGGCGAGTAGTATTGAGCCTGCGATGGGGGCTTCTACGTGAGCTTTGGGGAGTCATAGGTGTAGGCCGTATAGGGGAGCTTTTACTATGAATGCGGTTAGTAGGGCTAGGCCCGATAGGAGGTCAGCCCATGAGGTGTTGAGTGTTGGGGGGGTTAGCTTGATTATTGCTAGGTGGAGGGTACCGGTTTTCGTGTATAGGTGGAGGATAGAGATTAATAGGGGGAGAGAGCTGATTAGGGTGTAGAATAGCAAGTAAATACCGGCGGTTAGGCGTTCGGGTTGGTTTCCTCATCGTGTGATTAGGATTAGGGTGGGGATTAGGGTTGCTTCGAATGCGATGTAAAATAGTGCTAGTTCTGTGGCTGCAAAGGCTAAGAGGATGAATGGTTGTACTATGATAAGGGTTGCGGTGAAGGTTCGTTTTCGTGTGGTGGGGTTGTGTTGTAGGTGGTTTTGGCTGGCCATAATTATGAGGGGGAGTAGTCAGCATGATAGGACTATTAGGGGGGATGAGATTTGGTCAAGTCCGGTTCATTGAGTTGAAGATTTGTAAGGGTAATATGTGGGGGATAGTCAGTGAAGGCTGATGGTAGCGATTAGCAGGCTGTGCGAGGTGGTGTTAGTTCATAGAAATTTTGCAGGGGATAAGAGGGTTATGGGGAGTAGTATAATTGTTGGGAGGATAATTTTTAGCATTGGAGTAGATTGAGGTTGTGTAGGTGGTCGGAGCCGTGGGTTCGTGCAGAGGCCACTAGTATTGCTAGCCCGCTGCCTGCTTCACAGGCCGAGAAGGCTAGCATGAGCACAGGTGTTAGGGTGGATGATGGGGTTTGAGTGGTTACTGGCCATGCTGAGAGGGCAAGGTAGAGGGCGAGTATTATGCTTTCTAGGCATAGGAGGGCTGAGATTAGGTGGGTTCGGTGGAAGGCTAATCCTAGGGCACTTATGGTGAAGGCTAGGTAGAAGGAGAGGTGTAGGAGGGGCATGAAGAAAGTCACAGGGTTAAGCTGTGGTTTGTTGAGTCGAAATCAACTGTCTTGGCTGGACTAACTTTCTGCTTATTCAGCCCATTCTAGGCCGCCTTGCATTCATTCGTAGACTAGGCCTCAGGTAAGTAGGGTGATTATAGTGAAAGTTCAGGCAAGGGTAGTGGTTGGTGATTGCAGTTGGATAGCTCATGGGAGGGGGAGTAGGAGGGCAATTTCTAGGTCGAATAGGAGGAATAGGATAGCTACTGAGGAAGAATCGGATTGAGAAGGGGAGTCGGGCGGATCCCAGGGGATCGAAGCCGCATTCATATGGGGATAGTTTTTCTTGATCTGAGTTAATTTGTGCGAGTCAGAAGTTTAGTGTAATTAAGGCGGTGCTAAGGGTGATGGAAGTGATGAATATTAAGGAAATTGTGTTTATTGCTCTTCTCTGGGTTGTACCAGATTTTAGAGATTGGAAGTCAATTGTAATTAGTATACTAGAAGAGCATGACCCTCATCAGTAGATGGTTGTGTAGAGGAACAGTCAGATAATGTCTACAAAGTGTCAATATCAGGCGGCTGCTTCAAAGCCAAAATGGTGGTGTGATGTGAAGTGGAACTTAGTGAGTCGTAACAGGCAGACTAGTAGGAAGGATGATCCAATGATTACATGTAGTCCGTGGAATCCAGTGGCCACAAAAAAGGTTGAGCCGTACACGCCATCAGCGATTGAGAATGGGGTTTCGTAGTATTCAGTTGCTTGGAGTGCCGTAAAGTATAGGCCTAGAAGGATGGTGATGGTTAGTGCGTGGATGGCATGTTTTTGGTTGGCTTCTATAATGCTGTGGTGGGCTCATGTCACGGTGACCCCAGAGGCTAGGAGGATGGCTGTGTTTAGGAGGGGTACTTCTAGGGGGTTTAGTGGGTTGATTCCTGTTGGTGGTCATTGTCCGCCAAGTTCGGGGGTTGGGGCTAGGCTGGAGTGGAAGAATGCTCAGAAGAATCCTAGAAAGAAGAATGCCTCAGATGTAATGAATAGGATTATTCCGTACCGTAATCCTTTTTGTACTGTTGGGGTATGGTGGCCCTGAAATGTGCTCTCTCGGACAATGTCTCGTCATCATTGTAGTATGATGAGGAGGATGGAAAGAAGGCCTAGGGCTAGGAGTTGTGTGGAGTGGTGGTGAAATCATATGGTTAGTCCTGAGGTGGTGAGTAGGGCAGCAGCTGCCCCTAAGATAGGTCATGGGCTTGGGTCTACTATATGATATGAGTGTGCTTGGTGGGCCATTAGGTGTTTTCTTGTAAGTATAAGCTAAGTAGGAGGACGAAGACGTATGCTTGAATTATGGCTACTGCAACTTCTAGGATGGTAAGGAGGAGCAGGATCAGTGCGGTGAGGGCAGAGACTATGGGAAGGATTGGTAGGAGGGTTAGAGTGGCTGTTGAAATCAGTTGAATTAGGAGGTGGCCTGCTGTTAGGTTAGCTGTGAGGCGGACGCCTAGGGCCAGGGGGCGGATTAGTAGGCTTGATGTTTCGATTAGGATCAGGATGGGGATTAGTGGTGTGGGAGTGCCTTCTGGTAGGAGGTGTCCTAGAGAGATTGAGGGTTGATTTCGGAGGCCTGTGAGTAGGGTAGCTAATCAGAGTGGGAAGGCTAGAGCTATGTTTATGGATAGTTGGGTTGTGGGGGTGAATGTGTATGGCAGGAGGCCCAGGAGGTTGATAGTTAGAAGTGTTACTATTAGAGAGGTTATGATTAGGGACCATTTGTGGGCTTTTTTATTTAATGGGGTTATTAGTTGTTTTGTGATAGTGGTTAAGAGTCATAGTTGTAGGGTAGAGAGGCGGTTAGTGATTCACCGGTTGTTTGGTGTAGGGAGTAGTAGGGTGGGGAATATAATTGCTAGTAGGATGAGGGGGATTCCTATGAGGGACGGGCTTGTGAATTGGTCGAAGAAGCTTAGGTTCATGGTCAGGTTCATGGTGAGGTTTTAGGGAGTGTTGGGGTTTTGTAAGAGGGTGGGTTGGTGGGGGTGAATGATGATACTTTTGGTTGAACAATCAGGGTTAGTATTAGTCAGGAGATTAGTATCGTGAAAAATCATGGGTTTGGGTTGAGTTGTGGCATGTCATTAAGGAGGGGGAGGTGGCCCTCTTTTGCTAGCTTAAAAGGCTAGTGCTGTTGCATAGCTTCTTAATGGGAAGTATTAGGATGATATTAGTGAGGATCAGGTTTCAAAGTGGGCGAGGGGGGTGGATTCTACTACGATCGGTATGTAGCTGTGGTTAGCTCCGCAGATTTCTGAGCATTGGCCGTAGTAAATGCCTGGTCGGGTGGTAGTAATAGATGTTTGGTTTAGTCGTCCTGGGATTGCGTCCGTTTTTACACCTAGTGAGGGGATAGCTCAGGAGTGGAGTACGTCGCTTGCGGTGATGATGATGCGGATAGGGGATTCTATGGGGATGACGACGCGATGGTCTACTTCTAGGAGGCGGAAGTGGCCTGGGGGGAGTTCAGATGATGGTGTTATGTAGGAGTCAAATGATAGGTCCTTGAAGTCTGTGTACTCGTATGTTCAATATCATTGGTGGCCGATTGCTTTTAGGGTCAGGTCAGGTTCATTGATTTCGTCCATTATGTAGAGGATTTGAAGGGATGGCAGGGCTAGTAGGATCAGGACGATGGCGGGTAGGATTGTTCAGACTAGTTCGATTTCTTGGGCGTCGACAGTGTTGGAGGATAGTTTTTCAGTTAGTATTAGTGCCAGGAGGTAGAGGACTAAGCTGCAAATTGCTAGGGCGATTATAAGGGCATGGTCGTGGAATTCTACAAGTTCTTCTATGATAGGGGATGAGGCGTCTTGGAACCCGAATTGCAGGTGGTTTGCCATGGTGGGGTATACAGGGTTTTCACTTGTGATTTAGTCTTGACAAGGCTATGTAATGGGTTTACTAATACCCCATGAAGAAAGAAGCATGAGTGGTTGAATGCGGTTGGCTTGAAACCAGCGTATGAGGGTTCGATTCCTTCCTTTCTTGTACTTGGACGAAGGCTGGTTCTTCAAAGGTGTGGTAGGGGGGGGGGCAGCCGTGGATCCATTCGATATTGGTGCTGGTTAGTTCAGATTGTGGGGTTTTTCGTTTTGATGCAAGAGCTTCTCAGATGATGAAGATGAGCATGATTACGGCTGTCAGTGAGATTAGGGAGCCGATAGAGGATATGGTGTTTCATGTGGTATAGGCATCTGGGTAGTCTGAGTATCGGCGAGGCATGCCGGCTAGACCAAGGAAGTGTTGGGGGAAGAAGGTTAGGTTGACTCCTGTGAATATAACTCCGAAGTGGGCCTTGGCCCATGTGGGGTGGAGGGTATATCCGGTGAATAAGGGGAATCAGTGGGTGAATCCAGCTAGGATGGCAAACACGGCCCCTATTGAGAGAACGTAGTGGAAGTGGGCTACTACGTAGTATGTGTCGTGGAGGGCAATATCTAGGGAGGAGTTGGCTAGGATAATGCCTGTTAAGCCTCCAATGGTGAATAGGAAGATGAATCCTAGGGCTCATAGTATAGGGGGGTCTCATTTGATGGTTCCTCCGTGGAGTGTGGCTAGTCAGCTGAAGACTTTGATTCCTGTGGGGATGGCAATGATTATGGTGGCGGATGTAAAATAGGCTCGGGTGTCTACGTCTATTCCTACTGTGAATATGTGGTGGGCTCAGACGATGAAACCTAGGAATCCAATAGATAGTATTGCTCAGACCATGCCCATGTAACCGAATGGTTCTTTTTTGCCTGCGTAGTAAGCTACTACGTGGGAGATAATTCCAAAGCCTGGAAGAATGAGGATGTAGACCTCTGGGTGGCCGAAGAATCAGAATAGGTGTTGGTAGAGGATAGGGTCACCTCCGCCAGCTGGGTCGAAGAATGTGGTATTTAGGTTGCGGTCGGTTAATAGCATGGTGATGCCTGCGGCGAGGACTGGGAGTGATAGTAGTAGTAGGATGGCGGTGATAAGGACCGACCATACAAATAGGGGGGTTTGGTACTGTGATAGGGTTGGGGGTTTTATGTTGATGGCGGTGGTGATGAAGTTGATTGCACCTAGGATAGAGGATACCCCAGCCAGATGTAGGGAGAAAATTGCTAGGTCTACTGAGGCTCCTGCATGGGCTAGGTTGCTGGCTAGTGGGGGGTAGACGGTCCATCCTGTGCCTGCTCCTGCTTCTACTGTGGAGGAGGCTAGTAGAAGTAGGAATGAGGGGGGAAGAAGTCAGAAGCTTATGTTGTTTATACGTGGGAAGGCTATGTCTGGGGCTCCAATTATTAATGGGACTAATCAATTTCCGAACCCGCCAATCATGATAGGTATGACTATGAAGAAGATTATTACGAAGGCGTGGGCGGTAACTACTACATTATAGATCTGGTCATCTCCCAGGAGTGTTCCGGGTTGACCTAGCTCAGCCCGGATGAGTAGGCTGAGGGCAGTGCCAACCATGCCGGCTCATGCACCAAAGATTAGGTATAAGGTGCCAATGTCTTTATGGTTAGTTGAGAATAGTCATCGGTTGATGAATGTCAC